GCTGGCGTAGCTTAATTCAAAAGCGTAACACTGAAGATGTTAGGATGGGCCCTAGAAAGCTCCGCATGCACAAAGGCATGGTCCCGACCTTACCATCAGCTCTTGCCCAACTTACACATGCAAGTCTCCGCAACCCCGTGAGTACGCCCTTAATCCCCTGCCCGGGGACGAGGAGCAGGCATCAGGCACAAATCTTTAGCCCAAGACGCCAGGCCCAGCCACGCCCCCAAGGGAATTCAGCAGTGATAAATATTAAGCCATAAGTGAAAACTTGACTTAGCCAGGGCTAAGAGGGCCGGTAAAACTCGTGCCAGCCACCGCGGTTAAACGAGAGGCCTAGTTGATTGAACAACGGCGTAAAGGGTGGTTAAGGACAGTGATATAATAAAGTCGAATGGCCCTTTGGCTGTCATACGCTTCTAGGAGTCTGAAGCCCACTGTACGAAAGTAGCTTTAACAACATCCACCTGACCCCACGAAAACTGAGAAACAAACTGGGATTAGATACCCCACTATGCTCAGTCATAAACCAAGACGTCCAACTACAATAGGCGTCCGCCTGGGTACTACGAGCATTAGCTTGAAACCCAAAGGACCTGACGGTGTCTCAGACCCCCCTAGAGGAGCCTGTTCTAGAACCGATAACCCCCGTTGAACCTCACCGCTTCTAGCCATCCCAGCCTATATACCGCCGTCGTCAGCTTACCCTGTGAAGGTAATAGAAGTAAGCAAGATGGGCACAGCCCAGAACGTCAGGTCGAGGTGTAGCGTACGGAGCGGGAAGAAATGGGCTACATTTTCTATGATAGAACACTACGGATGTGCAACATGAAATAGTGCTTGAAGGAGGATTTAGAAGTAAGGAGGAAGCAGAGTGTCCTCTTGAACCCGGCTCTGAGGCGCGTACACACCGCCCGTCACTCTCCCCTGTCAAAATGCAACCGAGTTACCTAACACCAAAGCTCTGACAAGGGGAGGCAAGTCGTAACATGGTAAGTGTACCGGAAGGTGCACTTGGATAAAATTCAGGGCGTGGCTGAGCTAGTTAAGCATCTCACTTACACCGAGAAGACATCCATGCAAATTGGGTCGCCCTGAGCCAACCAGCTAGCTTAATTACCCAAATAATTTAACAATATTTATAACAGGGACAGAACTTAACCCCACAAATTAAATCATTTTTATACCTTAGTATGGGAGACAGAAAAGGTTCAACTGAGCAATAGAGAAAGTACCGCAAGGGAAAGCTGAAAGAGAAATGAAACAACCCATATAAGCACTGAATAACAAAGACTAGACCTTGTACCTTTTGCATCATGATTTAGCCAGTACCCTCAAGCAAGGAGATCCTTAGTTTGATTCCCCGAAACCAGGTGAGCTACCCCGAGACAGCCTATAACTTAGGGCTAACCCGTCTCTGTGGCAAAAGAGTGGGAGGAGCTCCGGGTAGAAGTGACAGACCTACCGAACCTGGTGATAGCTGGTTGCCTAAGAGATGGATAGAAGTTCAGCCTCGCACACCCTTAATCGAAAGACACATTATCAAGAAATTTATGGAAACATACGAGAGTTAGTTAAAGGGGGTACAGCCCCTTTAACAAAGGATACAACCTTAACAGGAGGATAAAGATCATACTAGATAAAATATACCGTTCTAGTGGGCCTGAAAGCAGCCATCTAAACAGAAAGCGTTAAAGCTCGGACAGAAAGACATTTATTATTTCGATAGAAAATCTTATTCCCCTAATTGTATTAGGCCGACCCATGCCCACATGGGTGAGATTATGCTAGAATGAGTAACAAGAAGACCTCATCTTCTCCCGCCGCAAGTGTAAACCAGATCGGACCCACCACTGGAATTTAACGAGCCCAACCACAGAGGGCATTGTGAATAATAGAAACCTCAAGAAGAACTCACAGCTAAATAGTCGTTAACCCCACACTGGAGCGGCACACTAAGGGAAAGACTAAAAGAGGGGGAAGGAACTCGGCAAACACAAGCCTCGCCTGTTTACCAAAAACATCGCCTCCTGCAACACAAAGTATAGGAGGTCCAGCCTGCCCAGTGACTACGGGTTCAACGGCCGCGGTATATTGACCGTGCAAAGGTAGCGCAATCACTTGTCTTTTAAATAAAGACCTGTATGAATGGCTAGACGAGGGCTTAACTGTCTCCCCCCTCCAGTCAGTGAAATTGATCTATCCGTGCAGAAGCGGGTATAATTCTACAAGACGAGAAGACCCTTTGGAGCTTAAGGTACAAGATTCAATCACGTCAAGCAACTTACTGAATGAGCCAGAACTTAGTGATGGTGAAACTTTACCTTCGGTTGGGGCGACCACGGAGGAAAGACAAGCCTCCGAGTGGACTGGGACGAACCCCTAAAGCCAAGATAAACATCTTTAAGCCGCAGAACATCTGACCAATAATGATCCGGCCCACAAGCCGATCAACGAACCAAGTTACCCTAGGGATAACAGCGCAATCCTCTCCCAGAGCCCATATCGACGAGGGGGTTTACGACCTCGATGTTGGATCAGGACATCCCAATGGTGCAGCCGCTATTAAGGGTTCGTTTGTTCAACGATTAAAGTCCTACGTGATCTGAGTTCAGACCGGAGCAATCCAGGTCAGTTTCTATCTGTAATGCTACTTTTCCTAGTACGAAAGGATCGGAAAAGAGAGGCCCATACTTGACGCACGCCCCACCCCTAATTCATGAAAACAAATAAATAAAATAAGGGAGGACCTAAACCCCTACCGCCCAAGATAAGGGCATACTTGGATGGCAGAGCCTGGTAAATTGCATAAGGCCTAAGCCCTTAAAACCAGAGGTTCAAATCCTCTTCCCAGTTTATGCTTGACACCTTAATAGTTCACCTAGTTAATCCACTCGCTTACATTGTCCCCGTTCTGTTAGCCGTGGCATTCTTAACCTTACTTGAGCGAAAGGTGCTAGGATACATGCAGTTCCGAAAAGGACCTAACGTGGTCGGGCCCTATGGCTTACTCCAACCTATCGCCGACGGGGTTAAGCTATTTATCAAAGAGCCTGTTCGCCCCTCTACATCATCTCCATTCTTGTTTCTTGCTACCCCTATCCTTGCACTAACCCTAGCCCTGACCCTTTGAGCCCCCATCCCTATGCCCCACCCGGTGATTAATCTCAACTTGGGTGTTCTGTTCATCTTGGCGCTATCAAGCCTTGCAGTTTACTCTATCCTTGGTTCAGGGTGAGCATCAAATTCAAAATATGCACTCATCGGGGCCCTGCGGGCGGTTGCCCAAACAATTTCATATGAAGTAAGCCTCGGACTTATCATTCTTTCGGTAATCATCTTTTCTGGAGGTTATACCCTGCAGACATTTAGTACAGCCCAAGAGGCCGTGTGACTAGTTATCCCAGCCTGACCACTCGCGGCAATGTGGTACATCTCTACTCTTGCGGAAACCAATCGAGCTCCCTTTGACCTAACAGAGGGTGAGTCAGAGCTTGTCTCAGGCTTTAACGTTGAGTATGCAGGGGGCCCTTTCGCCTTATTCTTCCTCGCCGAGTACGCCAATATCCTGCTAATAAACACCCTCTCTGCCGTACTATTTCTAGGAACATCGTACTTTCCTGCCATCCCTGAACTAACTACAGTTGGGCTCATGATCAAGGCCGCACTTCTATCCGTGATATTCCTATGGGTTCGGGCCTCTTACCCCCGATTCCGATATGACCAGCTCATACACCTTGTATGGAAGAACTTTCTTCCGCTAACCCTAGCCCTCGTATTGTGACACGTCTCCCTCCCAATTGCACTAGCAGGCCTTCCCCCACAACTCTAGTTTAAGAACTGTGCCCGAGTGCCCAGGGACCACTTTGATAGAGTGGCTTACAGGGGTTAAAATCCCCTCAGTTCTTAGAAAGAAGGGAGTCGAACCCATACACAAGAGATCAAAGCGCTTGGTGCTTCCGATACACCACTTTCTACGATGAAGTCAGCTAAATAAGCTTTCGGGCCCATACCCCGAACATGACGGTTAAAATCCCTCCTCCATCAATGAATCCTTATGTTATAGCTACGCTTCTCTCCAGCCTTGGCCTAGGCACCACCCTCACCTTCGCCAGCTCCCACTGATTACTAGCCTGGATGGGACTTGAGATTAATACGTTAGCGATTGTTCCTTTAATGGCACAGCACCACCACCCCCGCGCAGTAGAAGCTGCTACGAAATATTTCCTTATTCAGGCCACGGCGGCCGCCGTGATCCTATTTGCAAGCACAACTAACGCATGAATTACAGGGCAGTGGGATGTAACTAACATATCAGACCCAATCGCCTCAACGATAGTCCTTGCCGCGCTATCACTTAAAGTTGGACTGGCGCCCATACATTTTTGAATGCCTGAAGTACTGCAGGGGCTAGACTTATTGACAGGGCTAATTCTGTCTACCTGACAAAAGCTCGCCCCATTCACCCTCATTATTCAGACATTCCAAACGTTCGACCCACTCCTCCTTACAGCCCTTGGTCTTGCATCCACTTTGGTAGGCGGATGGGGAGGGTTGAACCAAACCCAATTACGAAAGGTCTTGGCATATTCCTCGATCGCGCACATAGGTTGAATGGTAATTATCCTTCAACATGCCCCCCACCTCACTTTTCTCGCGCTACTAACATATATTTTGATAACATCCGCGGCATTCCTCACGCTAAAGCTTTCACATGCCACAAAGATTGGGACCTTAGCAACCACCTGATCCAAGAGCCCCCTTATGACGGCCACTGCTACCCTCGTATTGTTATCCCTCGGGGGCCTACCCCCCCTTACCGGGTTCATCCCGAAGTGGTTAATTCTGCAGGAACTAACGAAGCAAGGGCTCCCCCTTCCTGCAACTGTAATAGCTCTTGCTGCCCTCATCAGCTTGTACTTTTACTTGCGGCTTTGCTACGCGATAACTCTTACCATCTCCCCTAATACTATTACCTCAACCACCCCTTGGCGAGCTCAGACAAATCAGGTCTCTATTCCCCTAGCCTTGTCCACCGTAATGGCTCTGGGCCTCTTACCCATTACTCCCACTATTGTAACACTCGTTATTTAGAGGCTTAGGATAGCATCAGACCGGGAGCCTTCAAAGCTCTAAGCAGAAGTGAAAATCTTCTAGCCCCTGATAAGACCTACGAGAGTTTATCTCGCATCTTCTGAATGCAAATCAAATGTCTTTGTTAAACTAAGGCCTTTCTAGACGGGAAGGCCTCGATCCTACAAACTCTTAGTTAACAGCTAAGCGCTCAAGCCAGCGAGCATCCGTCTACTTTCCCGCCGTTTACCGGGTAAGGCGGGAAAGCCCCGGCAGGCTATTAATCTGCATCTCTGGATTTGCAATCCAACGTGGTTACTCCACCACGGGGCTTGATAGGGAGAGGATTTAAACCTCTGTCTTCGGGGCTACAACCCGCCGCCTAAACACTCGGCTACCCTACCTGTGGCAATTACACGCTGATTCTTTTCTACAAATCACAAAGACATTGGTACCCTTTACTTAGTATTTGGTGCCTGAGCTGGGATAGTGGGAACCGCTTTAAGCCTCCTCATTCGCGCTGAATTAAGTCAACCTGGCTCACTTCTAGGCGATGATCAGATCTACAATGTAATTGTTACTGCTCACGCCTTTGTAATAATTTTCTTTATAGTGATACCAATTCTTATCGGGGGGTTCGGGAACTGACTCGTACCTCTAATGATTGGGGCACCTGATATGGCATTTCCGCGGATGAATAACATAAGCTTCTGACTTCTACCCCCATCATTTCTCTTATTACTAGCTTCCTCTGGTGTTGAAGCTGGGGCTGGGACTGGATGAACTGTATATCCTCCACTTGCGGGTAATCTTGCTCACGCAGGAGCATCAGTAGATCTCACAATCTTCTCCCTGCACCTGGCGGGTGTGTCCTCAATTTTGGGAGCAGTTAATTTCATTACTACAATTATCAACATGAAGCCCCCAGCAATCTCCCAATATCAGACCCCTCTGTTCGTGTGAGCCGTACTTGTGACTGCCGTACTTCTTCTCCTCTCACTGCCCGTACTAGCTGCCGGGATTACTATACTTCTTACAGATCGTAATCTTAACACCACATTCTTTGACCCAGCAGGAGGGGGTGACCCTATTCTATATCAACACTTATTTTGATTCTTCGGCCACCCGGAGGTTTACATTCTTATTTTACCTGGGTTTGGAATTATTTCACACGTTGTAGCCTACTACGCGGGTAAAAAAGAACCATTTGGCTACATGGGAATAGTCTGAGCCATGATGGCCATTGGCCTTCTAGGATTTATTGTCTGAGCCCATCACATGTTTACTGTGGGAATGGATGTAGATACCCGCGCCTACTTTACGTCTGCGACAATAATTATTGCCATTCCAACTGGTGTTAAGGTCTTTAGCTGACTTGCCACACTCCATGGAGGCTCAATTAAATGAGAAACTCCTCTACTATGAGCCCTAGGGTTTATCTTCCTATTTACCGTTGGAGGATTAACAGGAATTGTTCTTGCTAACTCTTCACTTGACATTGTTCTCCACGACACATACTATGTCGTTGCTCACTTCCACTATGTCTTGTCAATGGGAGCTGTCTTCGCTATTATGGCAGCGTTTGTTCACTGATTTCCGCTATTTTCAGGCTACACCCTTAACGATACTTGAACAAAAATTCACTTTGCTGTAATGTTTATTGGTGTAAACCTCACGTTCTTCCCACAACATTTCCTAGGCCTAGCGGGAATGCCACGACGATACTCGGATTATCCGGACGCCTACGCGCTGTGAAACACAGTGTCATCCATCGGCTCACTCGTCTCACTAGTAGCGGTAATTATGTTCTTATTTATTTTATGGGAGGCCTTCGCCGCCAAGCGAGAAGTATCTTCAGTAGAACTAACAATAACAAATGTAGAATGACTACATGGCTGCCCTCCACCATATCATACATTCGAGGAACCAGCATTTGTCCAAGTTCAATCAAACTAACGAGAAAGGGAGGAATTGAACCCCCATGTACTGGTTTCAAGCCAGTCACATAACCACTCTGTCACTTTCTTACAAGACATTAGTAAATATGAATATTACATCACTTTGTCAAGGTGAAATTGCAGGTTAAACTCCTGTATGTCTTAGCTTTCATGGCACACCCCGCCCAACTAGGATTCCAAGACGCAGCATCACCCGTCATAGAGGAGCTCCTTCACTTTCACGACCACGCCCTAATAATTGTATTTCTAATTAGCACAATAGTACTTTACATTATTGTCGCAATAGTTTCTACTAAACTTACTAATAAGTACATCCTAGACTCCCAAGAGATCGAGATTGTATGAACAGTCTTACCAGCAGTTATCCTAGTACTAATTGCTCTGCCCTCCCTTCGGATTTTATATCTCATAGATGAAGTTAATGACCCCCACCTAACAATTAAAGCCATAGGACATCAATGATATTGAAGCTATGAATACACGGACTATGAAGATCTAGGATTTGACTCGTACATGGTCCCTACCCAAGATCTTACGCCAGGGCAATTTCGACTTCTAGAAACAGACCATCGGATAGTAGTCCCGATAGAATCACCAATCCGTGTCCTAGTATCCGCTGAGGACGTATTGCACTCCTGAGCTATTCCATCTCTCGGTGTAAAGATAGATGCAGTACCTGGACGATTAAACCAGACTGCCTTTATTACCTCACGACCAGGTGTATTCTACGGACAATGCTCTGAAATTTGCGGCGCCAACCACAGCTTTATGCCCATTGTGGTCGAAGCCGTTCCATTAGAACATTTCGAAAGCTGGTCCACACTGATGTTAGACGACGCCTCACCAGGAAGCTAATTATTGGACAAAGCGTTGGCCTTTTAAGCCAAAGTTTGGTGCTTACCGACCACCCCTAGTGACATGCCCCAACTCAACCCTAGCCCCTGATTTGCAGTTCTAGTATTTTCATGATTTATTTTCCTCACTATTATCCCGACCAAAGTTTTAAACCACTTAACACCTAATGAGCCGGCCCCAATAAGTGAAGAAAAACATAAAGCCGACTCCTGAAACTGACCATGATAACGAGCTTCTTCGACCAGTTTGCAAGCCCTTACTTCCTAGGTATCCCTCTTATTGCTATTGCAATCGCACTCCCATGGCTATTATTCCCAACCCCTTCATCTCGCTGAATGAATAGCCGACTCACCACTCTTCAGGCATGGTTTATTAACCGTTTTACTAATCAGTTACTAATACCCTTAACCACAGGGGGGCATAAGTGGGCCCTAATATTTGCCTCTTTGATACTATTCCTCATCACTATTAATATGCTGGGGCTGCTACCATATACTTTTACTCCGACAACACAGCTATCATTAAATATAGGACTTGCCATACCACTCTGACTTGCCACAGTTATTATTGGAATGCGAAATCAACCAACAGTTGCCCTTGGACACCTGCTGCCCGAAGGAACTCCTATTCCTTTGATCCCTGTACTAATTATCATCGAGACAATTAGTCTATTTATCCGACCATTAGCCCTGGGGGTCCGACTCACAGCCAACTTAACTGCAGGCCACCTTCTTATCCAACTTATCGCCACGGCTGTATTTGTTCTACTACCTATAATGCCTACCGTCGCATTACTTACAGCTGCCGTTCTCTTCCTCTTAACACTTCTAGAAGTTGCAGTAGCAATAATCCAGGCCTACGTCTTTGTACTACTTTTAAGCTTATACCTACAGGAAAACGTTTAATGGCCCACCAAGCACATGCATATCATATAGTTGATCCTAGCCCATGACCACTAACCGGAGCCGTCGGTGCCTTACTGATAACATCTGGCCTGGCGATCTGGTTTCACTTCCACACCATGACACTAATGACCCTTGGATTAGTTCTCTTACTCCTTACAATGTTCCAATGATGACGTGATGTTATTCGGGAGGGGACCTTCCAAGGCCACCACACGCCTCCAGTACAAAAAGGGCTGCGATACGGAATAATCCTGTTTATTACTTCTGAAGTCTTCTTTTTCCTAGGCTTCTTCTGAGCCTTCTATCACTCAAGCCTAGCCCCAACGCCTGAACTGGGAGGATGCTGACCCCCTGCCGGGATCATTACATTAGACCCCTTTGAAGTGCCGCTGCTAAATACAGCCGTATTATTAGCATCTGGGGTAACAGTCACATGAGCCCACCACAGCATTATGGAGGGTGAGCGAAAACAAGCTATTCAATCTCTTGCACTTACGATTCTGTTAGGGTTCTATTTCACTGCCCTTCAGGCAATAGAGTATTATGAAGCGCCTTTTACAATCGCGGATGGAGTCTACGGCTCAACATTCTTTGTAGCCACGGGGTTCCATGGGTTACATGTAATTATTGGCTCAACCTTCTTAGCCGTGTGTCTTCTCCGCCAAATCCAATACCACTTTACATCCGAACATCACTTTGGCTTTGAAGCCGCTGCCTGATACTGACATTTTGTTGACGTAGTATGATTGTTCCTTTACGTGTCAATCTATTGATGAGGCTCATATCTTTCTAGTATTAAAGTTAGTACAAATGACTTCCAATCATTCAGTCTTGGTTAAATCCCAAGGAAAGATAATGAACTTAATTACAACTATTTTAATCATTGCCATAACCCTGTCATCAGTTCTAGCCGTTGTGTCTTTCTGATTACCACAGATAACCCCAGATGCCGAGAAACTTTCGCCCTATGAATGCGGGTTTGACCCGCTAGGATCAGCCCGACTACCATTCTCCCTGCGGTTCTTTTTGGTAGCAATCCTATTCCTCCTATTTGACTTAGAAATTGCCCTCCTTCTCCCGTTACCATGAGGTGATCAACTCCACAGCCCAACCGGAACATTCTTTTGAGCTACCACAGTTCTAGTCCTTTTAACCCTTGGGTTAATTTACGAATGAACTCAAGGGGGCTTAGAATGAGCAGAGTAGGGCGCTAGTCTAAACAAGACCTCTGATTTCGGCTCAGAAAATTGTGGTTCGAGTCCACGGCCCCCTTATGACACCAGTACACTTCAGCTTTACCTCAGCATTTATATTAGGACTTATAGGACTAGCATTCCATCGCACCCATATACTCTCCGCCCTGTTATGCTTAGAAGGGATGATGCTATCCCTGTTTATCGCACTAGCCCTATGAACACTACACTTCGAGTCCACGAGCTTCTCTACTGCCCCCATGCTATTGCTAGCTTTTTCTGCCTGTGAGGCAAGTACAGGCCTTGCACTTCTGGTAGCCACAGCTCGCACCCATGGCACTGACCGCCTACAAAACCTTAATCTCCTACAATGCTAAAAGTTTTAGTCCCCACAATTATATTATTCCCAACAATCTGACTGGCCTCTCCTAAATGATTGTGGACAGTAACCGCTACTCACGCTCTCTTGATTGCCTTTTTCAGCCTAACATGATTTTGCTGAACCTCAGAGGCTGGGTGAACTTCATCCAGCCCCTATTTAGCTACTGACCCCTTATCAACACCCCTCTTAGTTCTAACATGTTGGCTCCTTCCCTTAATACTCTTAGCTAGCCAAAATCACATCAACCTTCACCCTATCGTCCGTCAACGACTTTACATTACTCTCCTCGCTTCACTGCAGACTTTCCTAATCATGGCCTTCGGTGCCACAGAAATTATTATGTTCTATGTCATATTCGAAGCCACTCTTATCCCCACCCTTGTGATTATTACTCGCTGAGGAAATCAAACCGAACGCCTGGACGCGGGTACCTATTTCTTATTTTATACACTAGTCGGATCCCTCCCCCTCTTAGTGGCCCTACTCCTTCTACAACAGTCTACGGGGACTCTATCTCTATTAATTATCCAGTATTCACCCCCAGTATTAGTCGGCTCCTGAAGTCATAAAATCTGATGAGCGGGCTGTCTGATCGCCTTCCTAGTCAAGATGCCGCTCTATGGTGTACATCTCTGGTTGCCTAAAGCACATGTAGAAGCCCCTGTTGCAGGGTCTATGGTTCTAGCAGCAGTCCTACTAAAACTTGGGGGCTATGGTATGATACGGATGATGGTGATGCTGGACCCGCTCTCTAAAGAACTAATCTACCCATTTATTATTCTAGCACTTTGGGGCATTATCATAACGGGCTCGATTTGTCTGCGGCAGACTGATCTTAAGTCACTAATCGCTTACTCTTCTGTAAGCCACATAGGCCTTGTAGCAGGAGGGATTTTAGTCCAAACTCCCTGAGGTTTCACGGGGGCAATTATCCTTATAATTGCCCACGGCCTGGTGTCCTCAATACTGTTCTGCTTGGCGAACACGGCTTACGAACGAACCCATAGCCGAACTATAGTTCTCGCTCGAGGTCTCCAAGTGATTTTCCCATTAACGGCAGTCTGGTGATTCGTCGCAAATCTAGCAAACCTAGCGCTCCCCCCGCTTCCTAACTTAATAGGAGAACTTATAATTATCACGACCCTCTTTAGCTGATCTCCCTGAACCATCGCACTTACCGGATTGGGGACGCTAATCACTGCAGCCTACTCCCTTTACATGTTTTTAATGTCTCAACGTGGCCCAACACCACATCATATCCTTAGTATTACACCTGTCCACACCCGAGAACACCTACTAATGGCTCTTCACTTTATTCCGCTAATTCTCCTCATTGCAAAGCCAGAACTTATGTGGGGGTGATGTTACTAGTAAGTATAGTTTAAACAAAACATCAGATTGTGATTCTGGAGACAGGGGTTAAAGTCCCCTTACTCACCAAGGAAGGACAGAAACCAGTAAGTGCTGCTAATACTTATGCCCCGAGGTTAAAATCCTCGGCTTCTTTACGCCTCTGAAGGATAACAGCTCATCCGTTGGTCTTAGGAACCAAAAACTCTTGGTGCAAATCCAAGCGGAAGCTATGACCTCAATAACCCTCGTCATATCCACCTCATTCCTTTTAATTATTACAATCCTTGTCTCGCCTCTGCTCATAACTATGAGCCCAAGCCCCCAGAAACCTAGCTGAGCAGATACCTACGTGAAAAATGCCGTCAGCGCTGCATTCTTTGTAAGCCTAGTACCACTAATATTATACCTAACTCAAGGAGCAGAAAATGTTACTACAAACTGACAATGGATAAACACACAAATATTCGACGCTAACATTAGCTTTAAGTTTGACTACTACTCCCTTATCTTCACCCCTATTGCCCTCTTCGTCACTTGGTCCATTTTAGAATTCGCACTATGATATATACACTCTGACCCTAACATAAACCGGTTCTTTAAATATTTACTGTTGTTCTTGGTGGCCATAATCATTCTTGTCACAGCAAATAATTTATTCCAACTATTTATTGGATGGGAGGGCGTAGGTATCATATCTTTCCTACTCATTGGCTGATGACACGGCCGAGCAGACGCCAACACCGCAAGCCTCCAAGCGGTAATTTATAACCGGGTAGGGGATATCGGACTAATCCTAGCCATGGCCTGGTTTGCCATAAATCTCAACTCTTGAGAGATACAGCAAATCTTCGCTCTGTCCGAAAACTACGATATGACAACCCCACTGCTTGCACTCGTCCTTGCGGCAGCGGGAAAGTCGGCCCAGTTTGGGCTACACCCATGGCTTCCGTCAGCCATAGAGGGCCCGACGCCAGTATCAGCATTACTCCACTCCAGCACCATAGTCGTTGCAGGTATCTTCCTACTAATTCGCCTCCATCCACTTATGGAGAGTAATCAGCTGGTGTTATCCGGCTGCTTATGCTTGGGGGCACTTACTACCCTCTATACAGCCACTTGCGCACTAACCCAGAATGACATCAAGAAAATTGTCGCCTTCTCCACATCGAGTCAACTTGGCCTCATGATAGTCACAATTGGGTTAAACCAGCCCCAGTTAGCCTTCCTCCATATTTGTACACACGCATTTTTCAAAGCTATGCTCTTCCTTTGCTCAGGTTCTATCATCCACAGCCTAAATGACGAGCAGGACATTCGGAAAATGGGCGGCCTCCACAAACTTCTACCTATCACCTCAACCTGCCTTACAATTGGAAGCCTGGCGCTAGCAGGCACCCCATTCCTCGCCGGGTTCTTCTCAAAAGACGCCATTATTGAGGCCCTCAATACTTCCTACCTGAACGCCTGAGCCCTTGTTCTTACACTTCTTGCTACCTCCTTTACTGCAGTTTACAGCTTCCGAGTCGTCTACTTTGTTACCATAGGATCTCCACGGTTCCTTCCACTATCCCCTATCAATGAAGACAACCCGCTTATAGTTCAACCCATTAAGCGACTTGCCTGAGGAAGCATTATTGCAGGCCTTATTATTACATCCAACTTTCTCCCTATAAAAACGCCAGTGATAACTATGCCTACTCCCCTAAAAGTGGCAGCCTTAATAGTCGGTATAATTGGCCTCCTTACGGCTATAGAACTTGCAGCCAAAGCTAACGGCCCCTACGAAACTACGTACAAGAACTCCACCCACCACTTCTCCAACATGCTCGGGTATTTCCCTTCATTAATACACCGGCTCTCCCCGAAAGCCAGCCTCGTTCTCGGGCGCTCAACCGCTACTAAGCTTGACCAAACCTGAGTTGAAATTGCGGGCCCCAAGTCGATCACTTTTACCCAAATGGTGTTAGCGCAAGCGGTGACCAATATTTCACGAGGCACAATTAAGAAGTTTTTAACAGTCTTCCTTCTAACTATAGTCTTAGCAATCACCCTCACTATTATTTAAACCGCTCGGACGGTACCACGGCTTAGACCCCGGGTTAGCTCTAACACAACTAAGAGCGTTAGTAATAATACCCAGGCACAGGTTACTAGTATCGCCCCCCCGAAAGAGTATATTATAGCTACACCCCCTACATCCCCTCGTAAAACGGAGAACTCTTTCAGCTCATCAACGGCTATTCAAGAGCCTTCATGCCATCCCCCTCAAAATACCCCACCTGCAAGTGCAACCCCTGCTGAATACACTAAAACATACCCTATTACTGAACGACTTCCCCAAGCCTCTGGGAACGGCTCAGCTGCCAACGCTGCTGAGTAAGCAAATACTACAAGCATCCCCCCCAAGTAGATTAGAAAAAGGACTAAAGATAAGAAGGGCCCCCCACTACCAATCAGTACCCCACATCCCACCCCAGCCGCCACCATTAACCCTAGGGCAGCAAAATAGGGTGTAGGATTAGACGCAACAGCAATCAATCCTATAATTAAGGCTATCAATAATAGGGACACGAAATAACTCATGGTTCCCACTCGGGCTTTAACCGAGACTAGTGACTTGAAGAGCCACCGTTGTAATTCAACTACAGGAACAGTAATGGCAAGCCTACGAAAAACCCACCCGCTAATTAAAATCGCTAATGGTGCACTGGTTGACCTCCCAACACCATCAAATATCTCTGCACTGTGAAACTTTGGATCCCTGCTGGGATTGTGCTTAATTACTCAAATCCTAACTGGATTATTCCTAGCAATACATTATACCTCTGACATCTCGACCGCATTTTCATCCGTGACGCACATTTGCCGAGACGTCAACTACGGCTGGCTTATCCGAAATATACACGCCAACGGGGCATCATTTTTCTTCATCTGTATTTATATACATATCGCCCGGGGCCTCTACTACGGATCATATCTCTATAAGGAGACCTGAAATATTGGAGTAGTTCTACTTCTCCTCGTTATAATAACGGCCTTTGTGGGCTACGTACTCCCATGGGGTCAGATATCTTTCTGGGGAGCTACGGTCATCACGAATCTTCTCTCGGCAGTACCTTACATAGGGGATACCCTGGTGCAGTGGATTTGAGGGGGCTTCTCCGTAGACAACGCGACCCTGACCCGATTCTTTGCCTTCCACTTCCTATTCCCCTTCGTCATCGCTGGTGCAACTGTTCTTCACCTGCTTTTCCTACACGAGACGGGATCGAACAACCCCGCCGGGTTAAACTCCGACGCGGATAAGATCTCTTTCCACCCCTACTTCTCCTATAAAGACCTTCTTGGCTTCGTCCTAATGCTATTAGCCCTTACATCACTAACGTTGTTCTCCCCTACCCTGCTTGGTGACCCAGAGAACTTCACCCCTGCAAATCCCCTAGTCACCCCTCCACACATCCAACCGGAATGATATTTCTTATTTGCCTACGCCATCCTGCGATCTATTCCGAACAAGCTAGGAGGCGTACTAGCACTGCTATTTAGCATTCTGGTACTGTTAGTGGTCCCGGTTTTACACACCTCCAAGCAACGAGGACTAACCTTCCGACCTATCACCCAATTCTTGTTCTGAACCTTGGTGGCGGATATACTCATTCTGACATGAATTGGAGGCATACCTGTAGAACACCCATATATTATTATTGGCCAGGTCGCCTCCGTCCTATACTTCGCATTATTCCTCCTTCTCGCCCCACTTGCGGGCTGAGTGGAGAATAAGGCCCTGAAATGAGCCTGCCCTAGTAGCTTAGTTTTTAAAGCGTCGGTCTTGTAATCCGAAGAGCGAGGGTTAAACCCCCTCCTAGCGCCCAGAAAAAGGAGACTTTAACTCCCGCCCCTGGCTCCCAAAGCCAGGATTCTAACGCTAAACTATTTTCTGGTGGACCAATATGGTTATACATTCATGTATAGTACCTCATGTCTAGTAGACCAACATGCCTTTCTGCCTTATGCAATGTACCTGGGATGTATGGGTGTGACATAACTATGTATTATCACCATTCAATTATATTAACCTAAAAGCAAGTACTAGCATCTAAGACGTGCATAAACCAAATATATGCAATATACTAGGATTATATATGTATTATCACCATTCAGCTATATTAACCTAAAAGCAAGTACTAATGTCTAAGACGTACATAAGCATATTATTAGGCCTCAGAAATAATTTATCTTAACCCGGGATATAGGTTATCCCCCTAAATATCGCACTCAACATTTTCCTTGAAATAACTAACTACGATTTACCTCGAGAATATTAATGCAGTAAGAGACCACCAACCTTGTCATGTAAGGCATATCATGCATGATAGAATCAGGGACATATTATGGAGGGTTGTAAACTATTAACTATTCCTTGCATCTGATTCCCCTGTCACGGGCATGGCATGTTTAATCCACTCTAGTGAGGTATCCTTGCATCTGATTMTTGGTGTCATTACATACTCCTCATTAACCCCACATGCCGGGCATTCTTTTATATGCATAGCGTTCTCTTTTTTGGTAGCCTTTCRSTTACATTTCAGAGTGCAGGCTCAAGTAATATATCAGGGTGGTACATTTCCTTGCATGAGTAAATTAGGTTAATGATTATAAGACATAACTTAAGAATTACATTATACTATATCAAGTGCATAACGTATCTGTACTTCTTCAATTAACCCTGTTATAGATGCCCCCTTCTTCGGTTTTCACGCGACAAACCCCCTTACCCCCTACGCTCAGCAAATCCTGTTCTCCTTGTCAAACCCCGAAAGCAAGGA